TATTCTCTTATTTATCACCTGTGTCTACTATTTAGGCAGAATGCCGTCGCCTATTGTCACTAAGAAACTGAAAGAAACCTCAGAAACGGAAGAAAGGGGAGAAAGAAAGGAAGAAAGCGATGTAGAAACAACTTACGAAACGAAGAAGACTAAACAGGAACAAGAGGGATCCACCGAACAAGACAAAGATAACCCAGTTTACGAAGATTCTTATCTTGATACCCATCAAGATAATTGGGTATTGGGAAAACTTAAAGAAGAGAAAAATGAAAAAACTTATTTCTGGTTTGAAAAACCTATTGTCACTTTTCTTTTCGATTATAAACGATGGAATCGCCCGTTGAGATATATAAAAAACGATCGATTTGAAAATGCTGTACGAAACGAAATGTCACAATATTTTTTTTATATATGCCAAAGTGATGGAAAACAAATAATATCTTTTACATATCCGCCCAGTTTATCGACTTTTTCAGAAATGATAGAACATAAAATTTCTTTGTACACGACAGAAAAACTATCTCATGAGAACCTGTATAATTATTGGGTTTATACCAATAAACAAAAAAAATACAACTTGAACAATGAATTGATAAGTCGAATAAAAATTATAGAACTAGAAAAAGAGAAGGGATCTCTTGCTTTAGATATACCAGAAAAAGGGACTAGATTATGCGATGATGAAAATGAACAAGAATACTTGCCAAAAATGTATGATCCTTTTTTGAACGGACCTCATCGAGGAACAATAAAAAAATGTGATTCACGTGCAATCATGAATAATTTAATAACTTCAACAAAAGATACCGTAGAAATGTTTTGGATAAATAAGATTCATGGTCTATTTCATATTCATAAAGATTCTCGAGAATTTGAACATCAAAAGAATAAGTTTGACTTTGGCGGGGAATTTTTATTGAATTTCATTGGGTTAACCTCAATCAAAAAATTTTCTTTGAAACGCGCGCAAGGAATTGATTCAGAAAGTCTAGCAAAATCTTTGAAATTTGTATTCGATATAATTACAACCGATCCAAACGATCTAACAAGAATTAGAAAAAAATCCATTGGAATGGAAGAAATAAGTAAAAAGGTTTCTCGGTGGTCATACAAATTGACAGACGATTTGGAAGAAGAGGAAGAAGAAGATGAAGAAGAATCGGGGGGGGATCCTGAAATTCGTTCAAGAAAAGGCAAACGCGTGGTAATTTATACTGATAACGATCAAAGTACTAATTCCAGGGCTAGTAATAATACTACTAGTAATACTAACACTAGTGATGAAGAAGAGGAGGTGGCTTTGATACGTTATTCACAACAATCAGATTTTCGCCGCGGTATAATCAAAGGATCCATGCGTGCTCAAAGACGTAAAACAGTTACTTGGGAAATATTTCAAGCAAATGTACATTCTCCACTTTTTTTGGATCGAATAGACAAAACATTTTTTTTTTCGTTTTTTGATATCTATGAAACGATTAATCTAGTTTTTAGGAATTGGGCAGGGGAAACCCCAGAATTGCAAATTTCTTATTTTGATGAGGAGGAAGAGACAAAAGAAAAGGAGAAAACAAATGAGGAGAAAGAAGAGGAAAATGAACGAATAGCAATATCAGAAGCTTGGGATACTTTTATATTTACTCAAGCAGTAAGGGGTTTCATGTTAGTAACCCAATCTTTTCTTAGAAAATACGTTATATTGCCCTTATTGATAATGGCTAAAAATATTGGACGTATGTTATTATTGCAATTCCCCGAGTGGTACGAAGATTTGAAAGAATGGAATAAAGAAATGCATGTTAAATGTACCTATAATGGTGTTCAATTATCAGAAACAGAATTTCCCCAAAATTGGTTAACAGATGGTGTTCAAATAAAGATTCTATTTCCTTTCTGTCTGAAACCTTGGCGAAGATCTAAGATACGATCTCATCATAGAGATCAGCGAATGACTAAAAAAGAGAAAAAAGAGAATTTTTGTTTTTTAACAGTCTGGGGAAGGGAAGCAGAACTACCTTTTGGGTCTCCCCGAAAACAACCTTCTTTCTTTGAACCCATTTTAAAAGAACTCGAAAAAAAAATGAGAAAAGTGAAAAAGAAAATTTTTCAAGTTATAAGGGTTTTCAAAGAAAGAAAAAAGCGGTTTCTAAAAGTTTCAAAAGAAAAAACAAGGTGGGTCACCAAAATAGTTCTAGTTATAAACCTAATAATGAAAGAACTTGAAAAAAGAAACCCCTTTTTCTTATTGAAATTGAGGAAGGTGGAAGTATATGAATCGAATGAAAACAGAAAAGATTCCAATATAAATAATAAGATTATCCGCGAATCGACCATTCGCATTCGATCCACGAGTTATGTAAATGAAAATTATTTACTCATAGAAACAAAAATGAAAAATCTTGCTAATAAGACAACCACAATTAGGACTCAAATAGAAGGAATCACAAAAGACAAGAAAAAAAGAGTTCTAACTTGTGATGATAAAAGATCGGAATCACAGAAGGATTTTTGGCAAAAATTCAAAAGAAAAAATATCCGATTAATACGCAAATCGTATTATTTTATGAAATCCTTCATTGAAAAAATATACACGGATATATTACTATGTATCATTAAGATTCCAGGGATCAATGCACAACTTTTCTTTGAATCAACAAAAAAAATCATCAATAAATCCATTTTCGACGACGAAACGAATCAAGAAGGAATTGAGAACACAAATCAAAATACAATGAACTTTATTTCTACTATAAAAAAGTCGTTTTCTAATACTAACATTAATAATAATTCTAATATTTATTGTGACTTATCTTCCTTGTCTCAAGCATATGTATTTTACAAATTATCACAAAATCAATTACTTAACAAGTATCATTTGAGATCTGTACTTCAACATCACGGCACTTATTCTTTTCTTAATCTTAAGGATATAATCAAGAATTATTGTACGACACGAGGAATATTTTATTCCAAATCAAGACACAAGAAAATTGATAAGTATGGAATGAATAAATGGAAAATTTGGTTAAGGGGTCATTATCAATACAATTTATCTCAGACTAAGTGGTCTCACTTAGTAGCGAAAAAGTGGCGAAATAGAGTCAATCAATGTCGTATGATTCAAAAGAAAAACTCAATGAAATTTGATTTATATAAAAAAGAAAAAGACCAATTAATTCATTACATGAAACAAAATTACTATGCAGTGGATTCGTTGATGAGTCAAAAAGCCAAATTGAAAAAGCATTACGGATATGATCTTTTATCATATAAATATTTTAATTATGTGGATAGTAAGGACTCTTATATTTATGGATTAGCATTACAAGTAGAGGACAAAAAAATTCCATATAATTTCAATACACCGAAACCCGAATCATTTTATGGATTGATAAGTATAGCTATTAGTGATTATTTAGAAAAAGGATCTATTATTGATACAGACAAAAATATGGATAGAAAAATTTTTGATTGGAGAATTCTCCATTTCTGTATTAGAAATCATATCGATATTGAGACCTGGACCAATACGCATATCGACACCAAGATTCATCAAAATGCAAAAACTCAAAATTCTCAAAAATTTGAAAAAAAAGATCTTTTTTCTTTTACGATTCATCACAAAATCAACCCATCCAATCAAAAAAAATTCTTTTTTGATTGGATGGAAATGAATCAAGAAAAGTTATATCGTACCATATCAAATATAGAACCTTGGTTTTTCCCAGAATTTGTGCTACTTTTTGATGCGTATAAGATTAAACCGTGGATCATACCAATCAAATTACTAATTTTAAATTTCTGTGAAAATATTAGTCAAAGTGAAAAGATCGACGTAAATAAAAAAAAAAATCTTCCTATATTAACTAATAAAAAAGCATATCTTGAATTAGAAAATTCCAACCAAAAAAAAAACGAACAACAAGGTCAAGGAGATCTTGTATCAGATCTACAAAAACAAAACAAAAAGAAAGATATTAAAGAAGATTACACGGGAGCAGACATTAAAAAGGGTAGAAAGAAAAAACAATCCAAGAGCAAAAAAGAAGCAGAACTTCATTTTTTCCTAAAAAAATATTTTCTTTTTCAATTAAGATGGGATGACTCCTTGAGTCAAAGAATGATCAATAATATCAAGGTATATTGTCTTCTACTTAGACTGATAGATCCAAAGGAAATTGCTATATCCTCAATTCAAAGAGGAGAAATGCATCTGGATGTAATGTTGATTCAAAAAGACCTAACTCTTACAGAATTGATAAAAGGGGGAATATTTATTATCGAACCAATTCGTCTATCTATGAAAAGAGATAGAAAATATATTATATATCAAACTGTAGGTATTTCATTGGTTGATAAGAATAAGCACAAAACTAATGAAAAATGCATAATAAAAAATGGATATGTTGATAAAAAGAATTTTGATGGATCCGTTGCACGACACAGCAATACGCTTATGAATAGAAACAAAAATCATTATGATTTCCTTGTTCCTGAAAATATTCTATCCCCCAGACGTCGTAGAGAATTGAAAATTCGAATTTGTTTCAATTCCCGGAATTGGAATGTTGTGGATGATAGAAATTCCATATTTTGCAATCAAAACAACATAAAAAACTGTGGACAATTTTTGAACGAGGAAAAGCATCTTAATACAGATGCAAAAAAATTCATTAAATTCAAATTGTTTATTTGGCCCAATTATCGATTAGAAGATTTAGCTTGTATGAATCGTTACTGGTTTGATACCAATAACGGCAGTCGTTTCAGTATGTCAAGAATACATATGTATCCACGGTTCAGAATTACTTAATAGTATATTTCCTATATATCTATAGCAGAAGATATTTGGTAAATAAAAGCCAAAAAATATATGTATACGCTATGTTACATTCTGGTACATGATACCGATTTAATTACGTATCCATTGGATCTAGTAAGAAATCGACATAATCCTCTTTTTAGGTAAAAAAAAAATTATTCTCTTTCCTGAATGCATAAATGTATCATCCCTTTCTATCCAAATCAAAATTGCAAATTTGATTTGGATAAAATCAAAAAAAAAATATTGTATTATGAAGAAATCAAAAATTTTTGTGTATCTTGATTCAAATAACTGGAAATAACGGATATAATAATAATTATTATTTTTCCTGATCGGTCAAATCCACGAAAAAAATAGAAAAACTTGTTTTTATGGTAAAAAATTCATTCATCTCAGCTATTCGACAAGAAAAAGAAAAAAACTGCGGATCTGTTGAATTTCAAGTATTCAGTTTCACCGATAAGATACGGAGACTTACTTCACATTTGGAATTACATAAAAGAGATTTTTTGTCGCAAAGGGGTCTACGAAAAATTCTGGGAAAACGTCAACGGCTGCTAGATTATTTGTCAAAGAAAAATAGAATACGTTATAAGAAATTGATTGGTCAGTTAGGTATTCGGGAGTCAAAAACTCGTTAATTTTAAGATTGGTTTGAATTTTGTTCTTTAGTTATTAGTTAATCGTAGTTATTAGATTTTTCATTTTGATGAACCTCATTTTGATAAATTCATGGAATAATGAATTAAGGAAGAAAAGATATGACTGTACTGGCTACAAGAAAAGATCTCATGATAGTTAATATGGGGCCTCACCACCCATCAATGCATGGTGTTCTTAGACTGATCGTTACTCTCGATGGTGAAGATGTTATTGACTGTGAACCCATATTGGGTTATTTACACAGAGGGATGGAAAAAATAGCGGAAAATCGAACAATTATACAATATTTGCCTTATGTAACACGGTGGGATTATTTAGCCACTATGTTCACAGAAGCAATAACAGTAAATGCACCAGAACGCTTGGAAAGTGTTCAAGTACCTAAAAGAGCCAGTTACATTAGAGTAATTATGCTAGAACTGAGTCGTATAGCTTCTCATTTGTTATGGCTTGGACCTTTTATGGCGGATATCGGTGCGCAGACTCCCTTTTTCTATATTTTCAGAGAAAGGGAATTGTTATATGATCTATTCGAAGCTGCTACAGGTATGCGAATGATGCATAATTATTTCCGTATTGGGGGAGTTGCTGCCGATCTACCTTATGGCTGGATAGATAAATGTTTGGATTTCTGCGATTATTCTTTAACAGGAATTGTTGAATATCAAAAACTTATTACGCGGAATCCTATTTTTTTGGAACGAGTTGAAGGAGTGGGCATTATTGGTGGAGAGGAAGCAATAAATTGGGGTTTATCGGGACCGATGCTACGAGCTTCTGGAATCCAATGGGATCTTCGTAAAGTTGATCATTATGAGTGTTATAATAAATTCGATTGGGAAGTCCAATGGCAAAAAGAAGGAGATTCACTAGCTCGTTATTTAGTACGAATCGGTGAAATGAAGGAATCCATAAAAATTATTCAACAGGCTCTAGAAGGAATTCCTGGGGGACCCTATGAGAATTTAGAAGTTCGACGCTTTGATCGAGCAAAAAATCCCGAATGGAATAATTTTGAATATAGATTTATTACTAAAAAACTTTCACCCAATTTTGAATTGTCGAAACAAGAACTTTATGTGAGAGTAGAAGCCCCAAAGGGGGAATTAGGAATTTATTTGATAGGAGATAGTAGTGTTTTACCCTGGAGATGGAAAATTCGTCCACCCGGTTTCATCAATTTGCAAATTCTCCCTCAAATAGTTAAAAGAATGAAATTGGCTGATATCATGACGATACTAGGTAGTATAGATATCATTATGGGAGAAGTTGATCGTTGAAATGATAATTGATACGACAGAAGTAGAAGTACAAGCTATCAATTCTTTTTCTAGATCGGAATCCTTAAAAGAAGTCTATGGACTCATATGGATCTTTGTTCTTATTTTCACCCTTCTATTGGGAATCACAATAGGGGTACTAGTAATTGTGTGGTTAGAAAGAGAAATATCCGCAACAATACAACAACGTATTGGGCCTGAATATGCCGGCCCGTTAGGAATTCTTCAAGCTCTAGCGGACGGGACCAAATTACTTTTAAAAGAGGACCTCCTCCCATCCAGAGGAGATATTCGTTTGTTCAGCGTGGGACCCTCTATAGCGGTCATATCAGTTCTACTAAGTTATTTAGTAATTCCCTTTGGATATCACCTTGTTTTGGCCGATCTCAGTATAGGTGTTTTTTTATGGATCTCCATTTCAAGTATTGCTCCTATTGGACTTCTTATGTCAGGATATGGATCGAATAATAAATATTCCTTTTCAGGTGGTCTACGGGCTGCTGCTCAATCTATTAGTTATGAAATACCATTAACTCTCTGTGTGTTATCAATATCTCTACGTGTGATTCGTTGGAACATGATTATTTTCCCTCCTCTCTAGAAATAAAGTAAAGAGGTTGAATATATTGAATGAATATTTTCATTTTTTATTCATCATTAGGGTTGATGAGTTAAGCTAGATAGTTATATGAGTAAAATCAAACTGCTTAGAAATTTGCAGTAAGAAGATAAAATCTCGTTCCCTATGTACAAGAATATAAACATAAGCAGTGTAAACTGTTTACCCCAAGATTAAGATTCTTTGACTCATTATCATATCTTGAAGCGGGTACAAAAGATCAACTGTATGGGGTTTCCACTACACTACTATCTTGTATGTATTACCATACCGGGGATCAATCAAAAATCAGTGGACAGTTAGGAACACCAAGGTACACAAAAGATTAGTAATGGAGATAATGTAAGGTATCAAAAAAGGGTATTTTTGTGGAAAACTGTGGATAAAACGAATCATAATGAGGACTTTAAGTTGGTAGAAATGACCAAGCAGTACTTCCCCATGATTCCGATCTAGAGTATCCTCCTATTCACTGATTAAAGAAATGACTATGAAAAACGAATTAATCCTTTATTGTAATTGTATTGTTTTTTCAGAGTACTCCCTCCTCTGAGAAAGAAGAACAGGAACAAAAGAAATGAAATGCAAAAATAGAATGAGAAAAATGAAAAATAATAAATAAAGATCTTTATTTATTATTTCTTTTCCCCACCCATATCTATACATACATATGGAATTCTTATCATGAATTTTGAATTAATGCCCAATTCTTTCTAATTCTTTCTTTATACTTTATAGTTTTTCTTTTTTCTTTATAGTTATAGTTATTGATATAACGAGTATTTTATTGAAGGATTAAGTTATTACCGAACAAAGAGAAATTGAAATTCTAAAGGATAAGATCAATTCGGAAGCACCCTTTTTTATTCTAGCAGACGGAATTTCATTGGCCTAATTTTGGACTCCCGATGTATATTTATTCTATTTACTATCTAAAGATAGTGATAATACCGAACAAGTCCTTACATTTATTTGTGACCATGGAGGAGCCGTATGAAGCTGAGGTCTCATGTACGGTTTTGAAATAGCGATGCGAACAGTGATGTTATTATCGACTATGATTATCTAATAGTTCAAGTACAGTTGATATAGTTGAGGCACAGTCAAAATATGGTTTTGGGGGGTGGAATCTTTGGCGTCAGCCTATAGGGTTTATTGTTTTTCTAATTTCTTCTCTAGCAGAATGTGAGAGATTACCCTTTGATTTACCAGAAGCAGAGGAGGAATTAGTAGCAGGTTATCAAACAGAATATTCAGGTATCAAATACGCTCTATTTTACCTTGCTTCTTACCTAAATTTATTAGTTTCTTCATTATTTATAACAGTTCTTTACTTAGGCGGGTGGAATTTCTCTATTCCGCACATATCCATTCCTGAACTTTTCGGAATAAATAAAATGGCTGGAGTCTTTGGAATGACAATTGGTATATTTATTACATTAGCTAAAGCTTATTTGTTTCTGTTCATTCCTATCACAGCAAGATGGACTTTACCTAGGATGAGAATGGACCAGCTATTAAATCTTGGATGGAAATTTCTTTTACCTATTTCTTTGGGTAATCTATTATTGACAACTTCTTCCCAACTTGTTTCACTATAAATAACAGAATAGGATAACGATATTCCAGATTCATAAACGATCTCAAACAAGAGAAAGAAACATCAATTTATTCACGGAGATCCACAATATGTTTCCTATGGTGACCGGGTTCATAAATTATGGCCAACAAACAATACGAGCTGCAAGGTACATTGGTCAAAGTTTCATAATTACCCTATCCCATACAAATCGTTTACCTGTAACTATTCAATATCCTTATGAAAAATCGATCACATCAGAGCGTTTCCGTGGTCGAATCCACTTTGAATTTGATAAATGTATTGCTTGTGAAGTATGTGTTCGTGTATGTCCCATAGATCTACCCGTTGTTGATTGGAGATTTGAAAAAGATATTAAAAAGAAACAATTGCTTAATTATAGTATTGATTTTGGGGTCTGTATATTTTGTGGTAACTGTGTCGAGTATTGTCCAACAAACTGTTTATCGATGACTGAAGAATATGAACTTTCCACTTATGATCGTCATGAATTGAATTATAATCAAATTGCTTTGGGTCGGTTACCAATGTCAGTAATTGGAGATTACACAATTCAAACAGTTATGAATTCGACTCAAATCAAAATGGACAAAGATAAACCCCTTGATTCAAGAACGATTACCGATTACTAAGATTTTCTTTTGAAATATTTGAGATAAAGGAGCCAAGTCTCTTTTATTTTGGTTGGTCGGAAACTACAAAACAAATAATAACTAATAACTATTGATTGTTGAGAATTACTCTTTGATTTAAACCGAGAATATGTTTTCGTGATGATTTCTAAATATAAAATTCCAACTATTCTTTTCTTTTTTCTTTCAGATAAAAAAGAGTATTATTGGCCAATAACTTTATCTATATCTACGTTAATCCATATTAAGCTTTAATTCAATTAGGAACCCATCATATACAAGAAAAAAATAAGGGTGACACCCTTCTCTTTCCTGGGCTATTTAGTAAGGTCATGAAATATTTCGACTTATTTATCTGTTATACATAATGGATTTACCTGGACCAATACACGATATACTTGTAGTGTTTCTGGGATCATTTCTTATATTAGGAGGTCTAGGAGTAGTATTATTTACCAATCCAATTTATTCTGCCTTTTCATTGGGATTGGTTCTTGTTTGTATATCCTTATTCTATATTTCATCAAACTCCTATTTTGTAGCTGCCGCGCAGCTCCTTATTTATGTGGGAGCCATAAATGTCTTAATCATATTTGCTGTTATGTTCATGAATGGTTCAGAATATTCCAACGATTCTTATCCTTGGACTGTTGGAGATGGGGTCACTTCACTGGTTTGTACAAGTATTCTTTTTTCATTAATTACTACTATCCCAGATACGTCATGGTACGGAATTATTTGGACTACAAGATCAAACCAGATTATAGAGCAGGACCCTCTAAGTAACGTTCAACAAATTGGAATTCATTTATCAATAGATTTTTATCTTCCCTTTGAACTCATTTCTATAATTCTTTTAGTTTCTTTGATAGGTGCAATTACTATGGCTCGTCAATAATAAATACTTAGAATTAATAAAATTATTAGAAATTAAAAATCAAATGAAAAAGGGAAAGTTTTTAGTTTAATCTACTGTTTAGTTTAATCTACTGTGAGTACTTCTTTTTTTTCTGTAATTGCTCGATTCTAGTCAATCAAATCGGTTGAATTGTTGTTCATATTGAAATGAATCGAGGTTCATGAGGAGTTAGTCAATGATGTTCGAACATGTACTTTTTTTGAGTGTCTATTTATTTTCGATCGGTATCTATGGATTGATCACAAGTCGAAATATGGTTCGAGCACTTATGTGTCTTGAGCTTATACTAAATTCGGTTAATATTAATCTCGTAACATTTTCTGATATATTTGATAGTCGCCAATTAAAAGGAGACATTTTCTCAATCTTTGTTATAGCCATTGCGGCGGCGGAAGCAGCTATTGGGCTAGCTATTGTTTCATCGATCTATCGTAACAGAAAATCAACTCGTATCAATCAATCTAATTTGTTGAATAATTAGTCATAACTATCATATAAATAAAGCATATAAATAAAGACATAATAATAATATATAATATATATCAATTTTATAATATATAAATATAAAAAATATATTTTATAATATATAAATATAAAAAATATATAAATATAAAAATAAAAAAATATATAAAAAATTTTATTGAAATTATTTCATTTTATTTTTTTATTTTTTTATTTATAGTAATATGTATAGTAATGTGGAAATATATTACTATTGATATTGAAATATTGACGATCCGTTGGCCAATGTGAAGTCTCACGTGTGACTTGTATGATCATGGTTGTTGAAACGTAAATCAAAGTCTCTTGGTCTTTTCTCATGAACAGATTTAGAAAAATATTAATTCTTAAGATTTTTTTGGTAAACCACCGATTCGTCTGGTGTCTACAATATCAATTATATAATTCATTTACTACTGAATTTTACTTTACCAGATCGAAATTTTTTATGTTCAAAACTGGAATTTATAGACCCAATGTCGCATTCAGTAAAAATTTATGATACATGTATAGGGTGTACTCAATGTGTACGAGCCTGCCCCACAGATGTATTGGAAATGATACCTTGGGACGGATGTAAAGCTAAGCAAATTGCTTCCGCGCCAAGAACCGAGGACTGTGTAGGTTGTAAGAGATGCGAATCCGCCTGTCCAACAGATTTTTTGAGTGTCCGTGTTTATTTATGGCATGAAACAACTCGCAGCATGGGTCTATCTTATTGATACGTTATAAAAAACTCCACTTGAATTATTTGATTCCTTTTTACCGACAAAAGCCCGTACTCGAAAAATATATTATTCCGAGCACGGGTTTTTTGGCCAAAACGTATCTTGTCTTTATCACGAGTTATTTCCCTTGGTTAACAATACTTGTAGTTTTGCCAATATTCGCGGGTTCCTCAATTTTCTTTCTCCCTCATAGGGGGAATAAAGTCTTTAGGTGGTATACTATATGTATATGTATGTTAGAACTCCTTCTAACAACCTATGTATTCTGTTATTATTTCCAATTGGATGATCCGTTAATTCAATTAGAGGAGGATTCTAAGTGGATAAATATTTTTGATTTTCACTGGAGACTGGGAATCGATGGACTTTCCATAGGACCCATTTTACTGACCGGATTTATCACTACTTTGGCTACTTTAGCAGCTTGGCCGATTACTAGAAATTCGCGATTGTTCTATTTCCTAATGTTAGCAATGTACAGTGGTCAAATAGGATTATTTTCTTCCAGAGACCTTTTACTTTTTTTTATCATGTGGGAGTTAGAATTAATTCCTGTTTACTTACTTTTATCCATGTGGGGAGGAAAGAAACGTTTGTACTCGGCTACAAAGTTTCTTTTGTACACTGCGGGGGGTTCCATTTTTCTCTTAATAGGAGTTCTAGGTATGGGTTTATATGGTTCCAATGAACCGACATTGGATTTTGAAAGATTAGCTAATCAGTCATATCCTGTGACATTAGAAATAATATTCTATTTGGGCTTTCTTATTGCTTATGCCGTCAAATCACCGATTATACCCCTACATACATGGCTACCAGATACCCATGGAGAAGCACATTACAGTACATGTATGCTTCTAGCTGGAATCTTATTAAAAATGGGAGCATATGGATTGATTCGGATCAATATGGAATTATTACCGCATGCCCATTCTATATTTTGTCCCTGGTTGGTGATAGTAGGGACAATGCAAATAATTTATGCAGCTTCAACCTCGTTCAGTCAACGCAATTTAAAAAAGAGAATAGCCTATTCTTCCGTATCTCACATGGGTTTCACAATTATAGGAATTGGTTCTATAACCGACATGGGACTCAACGGAGCCATTTTACAAATACTCTCTCATGGATTTATTGGTGCTGCACTTTTTTTCTTGGTGGGAACGGGTTGTGATAGAATACGTCTTGTTTATCTAGACGAAATGGGTGGGGTATCCATCCCAATGCCAAAAATATTTACCATGTTTAGTAGTTTCTCGATGGCTTCTCTTGCATTGCCGGGAATGAGTGGTTTTGTTGCGGAATCAGTAGTCTTTTTTGGAATAATTACCAGCCCAAAATATCTTTTAATGCCAAAAATGCTAATTACCTTTGTAATGGCAATTGGAATGATATTAACTCCTATTTATTTATTATCTATGTTACGTCAGATGTTCTATGGATACAAATTATTCAATGCTCCAAACTCCCATTTTTTGGATTCTGGGCCACGAGAACTATTTGTTTCAATCTGTATCTTTTTACCTGTAATAGGAATTGGTATTTATCCGGATTTCGTTCTCTCGCTATCAGTTGACAAAGTGCAGGCTATACTATCTAATTATTTTTATAGATAGTTTTGTTTTCATTAATGAGACAGAAAGCAAAGTCTTATAATTTTGAATTTTATTTTAAGATTTTGGAAATCATTCGCTGTACAACGCAAAAAAAATAAAGTGAATTAGAATTGGAATAAGATGTATCCCAAGTTTTTGAGAACCATTTGACTCAAGAAATCATTCAAATGGTTCTCAAAAACTCGCACAAAATTTCGTTATATATGGGACGATGTTCTTATGTATTCCTCATGGAATTTATTCAATTAGATATTAATGTGAATGAACCATAACTATGTAGACCTATTCCTAATAGATTGATCCCAAAATAGCATATCCAAATTATAAGAAATCCTATAGAAGCTACAAGTGCCGAATTCGTACCTTGCAAACTTGGATTTGTTCTAGTATGTGAATAAATCGCGAATATGGTCCAAGTAATAAATGCCCAAGTTTCCTTGGGGTCCCAATTCCAATAAGATCCCCATGCCTCATTAGCCCATACTGCTCCAGAAAGAATACCTATGGTTAAAAAGGTAAACCCTAAACTAATGACACGATAACTCCAATAATCCAAACGCTGAGTTAATTGATATTTGTAATAATTTCGAAATGAAAGAAAAGAAGTGTGTTTAAAAACACTTCTTTTTTCGTTCAAGTATTCGATCTTGCCAAAGAAAAATGACTTAATTATCAAATTTTTGCTTTTAAAAAAAATATCGATGTTTTTTCGAAATGTAATGACTAAAAAAGCGACTGAAAATAACGACCCGCATAAAAGAGCTGCATAGCTCAATAACATCATACTTACGTGCATCATTAACCACTGAGATTGTAGGGCAGGTACTAATATTGCCGATTGATGCATTTCACTTGAAAGACCCGATGTGGCGAAACCTTGGGTAAAAATGGCACTTGGCGCGGTTATTGCGCTTAGATCATTTTTATGATTCCATATCTTGGAAATCATATGAATAATGGAAAAACTCCACGAAAGGAAGATTAATGACTCGTATAAATTACTTAATGGAAAATGTCTCGAAGAAATCCAACGAGTAACTAATAATCCTGTTATAGATAAAAAAGTAACGATCATTCCCTTTTCCGATGAATCACGTAACCCTATGATTTCGTGGACTAATAGGGTTATCAAATGAATCGTAATTACAATTGAAATGATCGAAAAAGAAAGATGAGTTAATATATGTTCTAAAGTCGCAAATATCATACGTAAAAAGGGTCCCATTACAGAATTGAAATCGGGAATTAAATACATTAAAATACATTATAGGATTCATTGTATCTCTTTTAGAGTATGCCGCCACTCGGACTCGAACCGAGATGCTCTAGCACTGCTTCCTAAGAGCAGCGTGTCTACCAATTTCACCATAGCGGCTTGCTTGAAATAATAATAGTCAATTCATGTTGAATCGTCTAGATCTAGATTCAAGGATTCAATATAGTTTAGTAAACATTAGAACGGATGAATAGGAGCTCCTTTAAACTCAATTATAATTCTTGGTTAGTGTCATTGTAGGTTCAGTTTTAACAGTCAACTTTTACGCACTATATATATACTAAGTTCTCCCGGAACAATTGGAACTTGAAAGTTTTGTTTTCCATCGAGATAGAGACTAAGATAAGAATTGCCCCCTTCTTCTATTTTTTCTTTATTTATTTTGAATTCGTGAAATCAGATAAATGAAAATCGTCAAAGAGATTTTTTTCTCACTTAACAAAATGAAATAAATAGGATTTCATATGTATCACATTTTAATTACTAAGGAATTTTTCTAACAATTTCGATACTTTCACAATTTCGATACTTTCTTAGTATCATTAAGTATTAATTAACTATTAATAATACTCTTTGTTCTTTGTTGTGTACATAATTTCTAATTAATGATAATATCAAACCAATTAGGTCTTGAGTTAGGCATATACTAAAACAAAAGAGTTTTTATATCCATCACAATTTCATTTTCTTTTCCCAATAGAAAAATCTTTCTTTTTTTTTTTATTGGGAAAAGAAAATGAAAATAATAATAATGCTTAGAACCAGCAGACAGATAAATTCGTATTCTACATATTATAGCAGCTAGTTCTAACTAATCTTGAGGAGTTCAATACATTAGTTAATGGGAATTATTCCTATTCCAAAATTGGAAGTTCTTTGAGCCATGGAAATTCAGATTATTCCAAGATTTTCTTACTTGTTTGTCGCACAAAAAAACTTTTTGAATCTCCGGTAGAAACTGACTTTGCTAAAGAAAAAGCTTTTATGGCAGCTAAATATCCCTTTTTCTTCCAAATATTTCTACGAATACGTTTTTTTGATATAGAAGTACGTTTTTTTGGAACTGCCATTCAAAAAAAAGTTACTCATTTTTATTGTTGTATGTGAAAGACATGTATTGCTCAAAATGGATTGTTCTTTTTAGTCATTTTCTATACTTAATTCCGTCGATAATCGTTTTTTCTTAACATACAATACAAATTATTTATATATGCATATATACATCCATGTCGCGTATAACATACTAAGGAAAAATAGAGGAAAAGAAGGGAAAATTAGAAAAGGAATTTTTATGACTATTAATTCTAATTGAATAAGCTCATAGTGCCGTGTCTATAATTTAAGTTCAAACTTTAACTACAACTAGTAGTTAATATGTTAAACAAGACATTCCATTACCTAAGAAGGGGAACTCATTAGTTATTTTTTAATTCAGTTCTACACGAAGTAGGGAGTATTATAAGATTTCTGATACTTTCTTATTGGATTGGAATCCAATCAATCAGTTCCGCAATGAGTTAGATAATTACTACAAAAAATTCACTAGAATAATTAGGTCTTTTTTTTTTGTTGATTTATTAATGCATACTATAATCCATATTATACTGTTTTGGTATAATTGTTTTTACTTACTATACTATAGTATATGATATGGTTACATATTGCCAGAAAAGAATGGTAGTATAGTTGTTGTAGAATGATTCAAAATCTCATCCATTTAAATAAATATCTTTTTTTTTGTTAATGTTAATAAAGTTAATAACTAAGTAATTACTCTTAGCTAGCTATTTGGTCATATCATTTGACCAACGAATTCTAACTTTTTGAATATTTTCAATATCTGAAAAAAGTGAAAATAATGAAAAATCAAAATATTTGAGGTTTTTCATATCTCTTTTTGTTGATTTTTTTATTGTTCCTTTCGAAAGCGATAAGAATTGGTGAATCGGAAACAATTATAAGAAAAAAAAATGAAAATTTCTTTTTTATGGAACATACATATAAATATGCATGGATAATACCTTTTCTTCCATTTCCAGTTTCTATGTTAATAGGATTTGGACTTCTGCTTATTCCGACAGCAACAAAAAATATTCGTCGTATGTGGGCTTTTCCAAGTGTTTTGATGCTAAGTATAGCTGTGGTGTTTTCGGCCAATCTGTCTATTCAGCAAATAAATGGAAATTTTATCTATCAATATCTATGGTCTTGGACTGTCAATAATGATTTTTCTTTAGAGTTCGGACACTTGATCGATCCACTTACTTCTATTATGTCCATATTAATTACTACTGTTGGAATCATGGTTCTTATTTATAGTGACAATTATATGTCTCACGATCAAGGATATTTAAGATTTTTTGCTTATATGAGTTTTTTCAATACTTCTATGTTGGGATTAGTTACAAGTTCCAATTTGATACAAATTTATATTTTTTGGGAACTTGTAGGAATGTGTTCATATTTATTAATAGGTTTTTGGTTCACACGTCCAATTGCGGCAAGTGCTTGTCAAAAAGCTTTTGTAACCAATCGTATAGGGGATTTTGGTTTATTATTAGGAATTTTAGGACTTTATTGGATAACTGGTAGTTTAGAATTTCGGGATTTGTTCGGAATAGTTAATAACTTAGTTCGTAATAATGGAATGGATTCTTTATTTGCTACTCTGTGTGCTTCTTTTTTATTTGTCGGTGCAGTTGCTAAATCCGCACAATTCCCTCTTCACATATGGTTACCTGATGCTATGGAAGGACCTACTCCCATTTCGGCTCTTATACATGCTGCTACTATGGTAGCAGCGGGAATTTTTCTTGTAGCTCGGCTTCTTCCTCTTTTCACGGTTATACCTTACATAATGAATCTCATTTCTTTAATAGGCGTAATAACAGTACTATTTGGAGCTACTTTGGCTCTTGCTCAAAGAGACATTAAAAGAAGTTTAGCTTATTCTACAATGTCTCAATTGGGTTATATTATGTTAGCTCTGGGTATAGGTTCTTATCGAGCCGCTTTATTCCATTTGATCACCCATGCCTATTCGAAAGCTTTATTGTTTTTGGGATCCGGATCCATTATTCATTCAATGGAACCCATTGTTGGATATTCACCAGATAAAAGTCAAAATATGGTTCTTATGGGGGGTTTAACAAAATATGTTCCAATTACAAGAATTGCTTTTTTATTAGGTACGCTCTCTCTTTGTGGTATTCCACCTCTTGCTTGTTTTTGGTCCAAAGACGAAATTCTTAATGATAGTTGGTTGTATTCACCAATTTTCGCAATAATAGCTTCCTTCACAGCAGGATTAACCGCATTTTATATGTTTCGGATGTATTTACTTACTTTTGATGGGCGTTTGCGAATTCATTTTCAAAATTACAGTAGCACTCAAAATACTTCTTTCTATTCAATATCCTTATGGGGAAAAGAAGTACCAAAAGCAGTCAATAGAAATTTACTTTTATCAACAATGAATAATAAGGTCTCTTTTTTTTCAAAAGATATATATCGAATTGATGATAATGTAAGAAATAGAGTACGATACTTTAGTACTTACTTTAGAAATAAATACACTTACACCTATCCTCAAGAATCGGACAATACTATGTTATTTCCCCTACTTGTATTGGTACTATTTACTTTATTCATTGGAGCAATCGGAATTCATTTTGACCGAGGAGTAATAGATTTTGATCTATTGTCGAAATGGTTAACTCCGTCCGCGGATTTTTTCCATCCAAATTCGAAGGATTCTTCGGATTGGTATGAGTTTTTGAAAAATGTAGTTTTTTCGGTAAGTATAGCCCTTTTTGGATTATTTGTAGCATCCATTTTATATGGATCTGTTTATTCATCTCTACAGAATTTGGGTTTAGTCAATTCATTTGTGAAGAAGAGCCCAAAGAGAATTCTCTTGGACCAAGTCAAAAATGGTATATACAATTGGTCATATAATCGTGGTTACATAGATATTTTTTATACTAAGATTTTTACTGTGGGTGTAAGAGGATTAGCTGAACTAATTCAGTTTTTTGATAGACATATAATTGATGGAATTACGAACGGGGTCGGTGTTGCTAGTTTCTTTATAGGAGAGGGGATCAAATACATGGGGGGTGGACGGATATCGTCTTATTTATTCTTATATTTATCTTATGTATTAATCTTTTTATTAATTTTTTGATTTTTTCAATTCTAGTTTTCTAGTTTACTTACGGGTACGGGCGATTCCATCGTTTATAATCGAAAAGAAAAGTGACAATAGGTTTTTCAAACCAGAAATAAGTTTTTTCATTTTTCTCTTCTTTAAGTTTTCCCAATACCCAATTATCTTGATGGGTATCAAGATAAGAATCTTCGTAAACTGGGTTATCTTTGTCTTGTTCGGTGGATCCCTCTTGTTCCTGTTTAGTCTTCTTCGTTTCGTAAGTTGTTTCTACATCGCTTTCTTCCTTTCTTTCTCCCCTTTCTTCCGTTTCTGAGGTTTCTTTCAGTTTCTTAGTGACAATAGGCGACGGCATTCTGCCTAAATAGTAGACACAGGTGATAAATAAGAGAATACTAAAGATTCGAGCCATAGAATTTATCAATTCTGACACAAGGTACTTATTAGATCGAATCGAATGATTTTGCCGTATCCAGAATAATACCAATCCAACCCATTTCATGAATAAAATGTGACCAATTAACCAACCAACAAAACTACTTGTTACAAATAACATCTTGTTGTTGCATCGAAACATATAAATGTTGACTAATCTGGCTAACGTTGAACTTGGTAAAATGAAATGGTTGAATAATTGAAAAATTAGATTATTCAGGAATACACATTGAATGCTGAGATTACGCATTGAATTTCTGGTAGTAGATCCATAATAAAAAAAGTTTTTGTGATTGTTCCAGAAGAAATGAAACAAAAGATACGGTAGAACTAGGACAGTTATTGTATGAGGTCTACCCAATGCTAGATGCAGAGGCGCATAATAGATCGATATGAACATCATGAGCTGCCCCGTAATAAAACCAGTTGTTGCTGATACCTCCTTCTCGGTTCCTTCTTCCATAACCCGAGCTCGGAGAAGGAAGAGATAAGAGGGCCCTATGGAGAATGTGGTCAGAAATCCATAATAGAGTCCGACCACAACGACCGAATTTATTATCTTCATGCATAAGGATAATAGATTACCTAGTAGAAAAGATTTCAAAATCATCACAAACCTCCCTTTTTTCTTTTCTATTTCAATTTCTCGATTATTATATGATGATTTCTTAACTTTCCATATATAGAAAGAGATAGACTATAAATGACATCTCTTATGTCAATGATACCATCTTCTTC